TATCTGATAGAAAAGGATCCCATGATCCTGAACCGATATTACCTGGGATCGCAAATCCCAAGTTTGTCTATGAAGAGCTGATCTAATTGTATTAGTTTCTATAATTGATTTCTTCTGTGTAATACTAATGGATAGGGCCTCATTGATAAGTGCTGCAAGATCTCGTGCATTGGAACCCATGGTTATGGACCCGAATCCGTTAGTATGGAACATTTTCTTTTCCAAGTGAAACCCTTTAGTATATGAAAGAATGAAAAAGTGCTTTCGTTGTTGTTGAATAAGAAGCCTTCGTATCTTAATGCATGTATTTAATTTATTCGGAGCTATTAGAGCGGGATCCACTTTTTGGGAAATATGAGTCGAACCAATAACAAGAATATTTCTAGTAGAATATCTTTCACAATCTCTGGAGAGATAGTTCTGTAATAGACCGAAGGATCTGTAATTCACATACAGATCATGAATGTTTGGAATCCATATTATGCAAGGAGACATTGCTCTTGCTAATGCGAATCGAAAGGTGATATCGATATAAAATCCGTATATACTCGGCGGCATATCCATAGTTAGCACATTCGTCATATCTAGCAGCTCCGTATCAAGATCAAGGTCATCATCAATATCGTCACTATCATCAATATCGATATCGTCACGATAATCACTATCGTCACTATCACTATCATCAATAAAAAAACCTTCAGGCTTGTAATACGAATACGGAAAGTTGTTCGGAAATATCGTAATGAAAGGAACATGGGAGTTTGTCGCTAGGTATTTGACCAAATAGGATCGTCCAGTTCCTATAGAACCTATCACTAAAATACCCCTAGAAGGGGATAGGGCTAAACGGAGCGAGAAGGGTTTTCCATGAGATGGGAAATGAAAACTATTAGCCCCACACGGGGTTTGTGAATAAGTGATTGTCTGATAATGAGCAAGGAATATCCGTCTTTCTGCTAAACAGGATCTATTGAACTCATAATTCATTAGATACTTTTTATGAATGTCAACTAAGTATCGTAAGTAAATTGATCCCGGTTGTTCAATCATTTGATAACCAGAGTCATTCTTTGATAAATGATCACTATGAGTCAGACTCAATAGAATTTGATCAATCCTTTTTTCTTTTTCGGTCGTTAAGGTGGAGAACTGAACCAAGAATTCTCTTTCTTCATCATCAACCAAATCACTGTTCGCGACCCAGGATTCTATTTTCTCATCAATCCAATCACCGTTCACCCCTTTTCTTTTTCTTATCAATGAATAGATCTCTTTACTTGTACGACTTAGATGTCTCGTATTTCTCGAAAAAGCGATTCGATTGATGGGATTTTGTATGATACTTCTGAGATCGATGAGATTGATATTCAAATATTTCTTCTTAGAACGTATTGATTTGACCCCATAAGCGGAACCACCAACCAATAGCATGTTGCCACCAGAAGCAGAAACCCGTATTTCTTCCAGAAAATCTCCTAATTGTTCCAGAGCAACTAGAAAGAGATTCTTTAACCAGAAAGAATTCAGTTCAGATTCAGATGTAGGATACCTATCCAAAAGTTTTCGCAACTCAATCATGTATGATGGAATCATCAAAGATTTGATCTTTTCTAACTCTGTCTGTAACTCACTAGAGGCTCGGGAAACAAAGAGAAGATGTATGCGAACGAGATATCCAGCAACAAGAAGAAGGAAAAGGATTGAATAGAGGAACTCCCGAGCATTTGTTAATCTCAGATGTGTCCATATCAATGGAACGGGTGACTCATTATTTCGATGAATCGTTTCTTCGGACAGAAGGAGATTCTGTAAACACTTACTCGAAATCTCACTTATCAGACTCGAAATCTTACTTTTCAGAGTCAGAGTCCATTGTGGAAGAATCTTCTGAGGAATTGGCCATGATATATCTGATACATGCATAATATCTCTCAAAACGGATACAAATTTGTGCCTGCTACTTAGTATCCTTAGTATCGGCAATGGTTCTGAAAAAATCTCTAAAAGGGTGGTGAAATTTAGATATTTCCACCCTGTCGAAGTAAGGAACCATGGCATATATGTTTGGAAGAGATTCCATTTTGAGAGATTGAAAAGAGCACTATCTCGTCGAAAGGTTCTATACATCTGCCCTTTCTCAACGCATTTCTTTAGAGAAAGACTCCGTTTTTTTTTCCTCTTTCCAGATGGGAAATCCTTCTCAGAACATGGAGTGTGAATCAAATCCATGTTTGAATTGAAACTGAGATACTCATGCAAGTTCTTCCCTTCTGAATCAGATAGATTCATATCTGAAAGAGGCTGACAATAAGTTCTTTCAAAATGAACTATTTGTTCCTCTGTTAGAGGTGTTGTAGAAATGTCTGCGATCGAGTAAATAGCTCTACGAACGAATGGCTCGGATCGAATTGGAAAATGGAAAAATTTGTACAAGTTATACCTTTCGTCACCACTTTGTGTAAAATCGTTAGGTATAAATATGTCAGATACCTGTGACTCGATTGGCAAAATAGTCTCTCTCTCCCCAAAAATATGTTTTTTTTTACCGACGCACGAAGAAAATATTTTGTTGCGAATGAACAAGATAGTGAGGAATTGTTCATATGTAGGATCATAATTATTGATACGGGTCTTTTCCACATAAAAAGGGAATCTTTTGTTACAATAGAACCAGAAGCGATTTGGATCATTCAAGAATCGAAGTGGATTTGCTTTATAAAAAGAAGATATCAATGAACTTCTATGAAATGGTTTCACGGGATTCAGCCAATTGTCTCGATCATGGAATATCATTGATAAATAGGAATCCGTGTTATCAAAGGATTTCCTGCGATTATTTCTAGTATGGAATGAGTCAATCACCCACTTTGGTATCTTTTTGAAGCAAAATGGTAATCTTGTTCCTCCATTGATCAAGGATTTCGGTCTTTTGGAAGTATCATGATCATCCAATAAGAAGGGTTTCAATTTATTCAAATGAACGATTTGAACACCTATTGATTCTAACAACTGATTGCGGAGTTGATCATTCGGACCTTTCAATTCATAGATGTGGATCTCGGACCTATGAATGGGGGTATTCCCGATACTCACAAAGAAAAGGGGAAGTGACTTGGACAAAAAGAGAAGTGACTTGGACAAAAAGAAACGAAGTGACTTGGACAAAAAGAAACGAAGTGACTTAGACAAATCTTGTTTGTCTATAACCTCGGACCAATCAATCGAATATTGATTAATACGTAACCGATCGAACACTACTTGAAAATGGTTCTTCTGTTCAGAAAGGAAATGTTCCAAATGTTCCTGGAAATTCTTGCTCCCATTGGACCATTTGTATCTATATACATCAGGATCCCGATTCATGGATCTCCCGGTTCGAGAAATAAGAGGATCAAACCATTTCTTCTGACTCTTTTTCAAATTCGATAAATGTTGGTTGATCGTATATTTCATTATAGTTATATGATTCAGAGTATCATTTCCTATTTGATCCCTTTGAATTCCATATTCGAAGTTGTGATCGGATCTATTCATTAAAAAGAATCGATTAGATACATTTCTTATGTACCCATAGATTTGAATCAGATTTCGGATCAATCTATATTGATTGACTGCCTCCATTATGTTGTTGCTAGCAAATACCGCTGTTTTTCGTTTTGGATCTTCCAAATCATTCCCGCAGTAGATCCGGGCCGATTTTTTTCTGATCCTTCGATAAAAAGATTCATTCTCTTCATAAAAAAGAGGAGGTAGAACCAATAAAGATTTCTTTTTCGATTCATCTCTGGAGTTGAATACCTGATTCAAGAATTTTTTTTGATCCAACCCGTAGGAATCAATAGAAAAGGCAAATCTCCTATGATACACCAGATCCGGCTCGGTTATTGATAGAGTGAATAGATCTGCCATTTCTTGAAATCTCTCTTCTGATTCAAAATCGTGGTGTAACGTGTATCCCCTTTTGTTCCGGTCATGGAATAGATGAAATAAATCAAAAAATGGATTTTTGTTCAAGAATGAAATAGGATGAATTGAGACGGTATTTTGTAAATACGTAATTATCTTGAATATATCAACCATTTCCTTATTTTCCGCTCGCCTGGAAGGGACAAAAGAAACATCTTGTTTTTTCTTCAAAAATTTCTGATCTCTGGTGGACCTCTCAATAGGATTCGAACCCAGATGAAGTTCTGACCATCTGTCAGAGAAAAAAGAACGAATTGATCTTGTAGGATTCCCAAGAAATTCTTCGATTTCTTCCGGAAGCAGATGATTATTCATCTGCTTCTCACGTTCCGTGAATAGCCGGGACATTGAGGAAGATCCAAAAAGGCATTTCGGGAATTGATCTGATTCTATCTCTGTTCGTTCCGTTTGAAGAAAGGAAGGATCCCAAAGAATCGATCTTTCTTTTAGTTGCTGAATCTCTGTTTGATCGATCAATGTGGGATATTCTGAATCCTCATTTCTAATGGAATCGAAATGATCTATGGATTGATCAGAAGATCCTTTCAATTGGCTAGAATCCCTTACTTGAACGAAAATAGATCTTGATCTTGTGGAATCATATTGAATATTTGACAATACATTCCGTACCTTGCTAAAAAACCGATCCTTGTTTACCAACCACACATTGTCTAACCAAATCAAATTCTCTCTCGATACGTTCCTCAAAAAATCCGATTCGTGCTCATTCTTCCCCCAACTAACGAAGAGATCTTGGCGGAATTGCCACATATGAAATTGAGCACAATTTTGCAAAGAAATACCCCACTTGTTTCTCGAGAAGAGATGGGAAACATGCTCAATATCATTTGATTGAATAGTTGCCTCAGCTCCTTGTTGTTTGAAGAAACCCTCCCCTTCAATTGGTCTTTTTTCACGAAAAGCAGACATGAGATAAGAAATCAAGTCTTTCCCTAAGATTTCGAATAGCTGTCCCGAATTCAAGTTGATTATGTTTCGCTTCTTCCTCGAAGAAAGACAATCAAACAATTCCC